AAATTCCCATATTTTTCCATGTAATGAGCCTATCCTCTCCCGCTTTTCTCTATTCAATTCATATTCAATATATATTTCTATCGAAAAAGATCACCAATCCAAGACCAAAATATTAGGAGGATTCTTCTGACCAATGAAAATATATAATTGTCAGCAAAGTTGTTTCTTTTTTTTTCTTTAAATCCAAAGAATTTTTATTACTTTATATGTAGGTTATCAATTCTGCATTATAAAAAAAGACTCAAATCATTTTATCGACATGAGTGTTTTATATCGAAAAAAGTCTAACTCTTCATTTTGAAAATATTTTTTTTGTATTCATTTTTTCATTATACTACAGTAGTAGAAAGAGTATACCATGCTGCATCTGAACTTCAAACGGTTTAGCTTTAACCATGTTAATGGTCCCAGATTTTTGGTTCATAGAGAATCAAAGTCAAGTAGATTTACCAAAGAATCACGAAATGCTATGGTTCTAAAATATGATTTTTTTATTTAATATTTAATTTATTCATTATTTTATTCAGAAGTAATTCGTGGGATCATGCACTCTTTCCTAGATATAGTGCTACTGGGTGAATCCAGCCTATTCTTGAAATGAACAACTCACACACACCCCCTTTCCAAAAAAGATCAATACACCAAGGACTACACTTAGATTTATTGGATTTGTTGCTAAAATATCGGTATTAAACCCGAAACTCCCGGCGGATGGCCAGTGGCCCAAGTAAACGAAAGAATCGGTTAGCTTTTTCATATAATCTCCTCTTATAGCTAAACTAAAAAAAAGAACTCTGTCCTTTTTTTTTTTTCATTGTATTACTTCTTCTATTTATTTATTATTTATGCTATTTTTTTTCGATTTATTTTTATTAAAAATAAAATTGAATTTAATAATTTCTAATTTAATTGAATTTACCTATTTGAATATTTGTAAACAGAATAAAAAATCTATTCTATTTACAAATGTATTTTTAAAAATGAAAAATTGGAAATTTTCAATAATAATGAGACCTAGTAGAATTAAGCTAGAATTTGAGACCAAGTTTAATGTCAATTTCAAAAAACCTCCTTTTTTTTGCAACACTCCTTAACTTCAAAAAAAAAGTTTCCATTGACCTAATTGACCTAAAAAAATAAGGGGAAGGAAGAAAGCGAGTCGATGTGCTAATTCCCCATCCTCAAATTAGTCCTTCCCAAGGATTATTTTATTGTCCCAATGAATAATTGTAGGAGTAATATCTTGATAGAATTCAAAAAAGCAAGGAGCGAGTAAACTACGAAAAAAAATCCATAATTTCGTAATTTTCAGATTTATAGGATTAAACAAAAGGATTCGCAAATAAAAGCGCTAATGCTACAACCAAGCCATAAATTGTTAAAGCTTCCATAAAAGCCAGACTAAGCAATAAAGTACCTCGTATTTTTCCTTCTGCCTCAGGTTGTCTCGCGATACCTTCGACAGCTTGACCCGCAGCTGTACCTTGACCAACTCCAGGTCCAATAGAAGCAAGCCCAACAGCCAACCCAGCAGCAATAACGGAAGCAGCAGAAATCAGTGGATTCATGATAAGTTCCTCGCACCAAAATAAAGAAATAGTTAATGATACAATCATCCAATGACTCAGGACTTAATTAAGTCATTGCTAAGATTCATCCAGACAAAATAACCAATAACTTGAATTGAAATAATAATATTATTCAAACATCAGAATTACTTTGCTATTAGTTCCTTTCCTATCCACGGGATTTTTTGAAATCCATAATATATATATCATAATATATATATACGACTTTTTTCTTCCATTTCGTTTTTGTGAACCATTCTTTGAACCCTTTGTTCCTTTTTTTTTTCATCGTTTTATCCATGCAATTCACAGTCAAAGATGAAAAGTAAGAACTTTTAATTGAATCTCTATCTAAATCTAAATTCACACCAGTAGTGGCGCAGATTAAATAGGTCTTTAGCTCACCATATATACCTAGTCAATATCAAATATCACATATACATGTGTTTCTTACATAACGTAAACCAACTATTGTATCATTTTTTTCTTTGAAACATCCAAAAGAATTGGATTATAGACATTTGATTACATATACCTAAACCTACCCCCTCCCTCTCTTAATCAACCCCCTTTTTTTATGAATCGCGTTTTTTTGTAAATTCTCCTGTTCCTCCTATTTATTATTACCCCACATAGATGGAGTCTAAATGTACGAATTGTTTCATTGCGTAGAAATAAATATCAGTATTTGATTGAACTAAATTTATGCAATTTTTTATTTATTAAAATAGGATTTTGGTGAATCGTTGAATTGAATGAAATTGACTCAAAGTGAGAATCGTTCTAAAAAACACCCTAAAAAATTTTTTTAATCCTTTTTTTTTTTAATCACAAGTCCTAAATTGAGACCAAGGGAGTTAAGGAAAATTTTAGAAAAAAGAGCTTTCAAATTGCTTTCCTTTTTTATTACAATTCCTTAATATCACGATGGTTTTTGCTAGTACTTTAAGTAGATTATATATACATTGTCTTGGGCTAACCCTAAAAAAGACTATTTCAAAAAAAAGTCAATGATGACCCTCCATAGATTCACCTATATAAGCCGCAGCTAACGTTGCAAAAATGAGAGCTTGAATCCCGCTTGTAAATAATCCAAGGAACATGACAGGTATAGGGACCACTAAAGGTACTAAAGAAACAAGAACAACAACTACTAATTCATCGGCTAATATATTTCCGAAAAGTCGAAAACTAAGTGATAGGGGTTTTGTGAAATCTTCTAAGATGTTAATGGGTAAAAGAATTGGGGTTGGTTGAATGTATTTACTGAAATACCCTAATCCTTTTTTGGTAAGACCCGCATAGAAATATGCTACTGATGTGAGTAAAGCTAAAGCAACAGTCGTATTTATATCATTTGTTGGTGCCGCTAACTCCCCTTGAGGTAACTGGATAATTTTCCACGGTAAAAGAGCTCCTGACCAGTTAGAAACAAAAATAAATAAAAACATAGTTCCAATAAAGGGAACCCATGGACCATATTCTTCTCCAATCTGAGTTTGACTCACGTCTCGAATGAATTCAAGGACAAATTCAAAGAAATTTTGGCCGTCAGTTGGAATGGTTTGTGGATTCCGAACCGCTAGAACAGCAGAACCTAATAAGATAGCAATTACAACCCAAGAAGTAATAAGTACTTGGGCATGGACTTGGAAACCCCCTATTTGCCAATAGAAATGTTGGCCGACCTCTACACCAGATATCTCATATAACCCTTTTATTAGTGTGTTAATGGAACATGATAGAACATTCATATTGCCCCCTGACAGAAATAAGAACTTTAAATTATTTTGATTCAACATAACATCTCTCTTTTTCTTTTTTGACTTGTCTACTTGAATTGTATATTTGAGTTTTGGATACCAACTAAACTACTCACACAATATCCCCAGTTATTTTTATCTCTTTTTTTTTTTTACGATTCAGGAGTAGTAATCGATTCTATAAATCGAAATACAAAGGGCCCCCCAAAAAAAATTTTATTTATTTATCTTATTATTAATCAAGAATTTTGTATATAGCTAGAACGGCCCTCACAAATTGCGAATACTAATTTGTTAAGAATGAATCGAATTGAAGCTATAGCGTCATCATTTCCTGGAATAGAAATATCCGCGAGATCGGGATCACAATTTGTATCGATTAAAGAAATGGTTGGAATTGCCAAAGTGATACATTCTCGAAGAGTCGTATATTCTTCTTGCTGATCGATGATGATTACAATATCAGGCAACCCCGTCATATATTTAATCCCGCCTAGATATGTTTGCAAGTGAGATAATTGTCTCTTCAACACAGCTGCATCCCTTTTAGGAAGACGGTTGAGTCCCCCTTTCTTTTGTTCGGTTTTCAAGTCCCTAAACTTATGAAGTCTTTTTTCTGTAGTGGACCAATTTGTTAACATACCACCGAGCCATTTTTTATTAACATAATGACACCGAGCCCTTATTGCAGCCCGCGACACTGAATCAGCTGCTTTATTATTGGTCCCAACAATTAAGAATTGTTTTCCCCTACTTGCTGCATCAAAAACTAAATCACAAGCTTCTGATAAAAAACGAGCCGTTCTAGTCAGATTTGTAATATGAATACCTTTGCGCTTTGCAGAAATATAAGGTGCCATTCTAGGATTCCATTTCCTAGTACCATGCCCAAAATGAACTCCTGCTTTCATCATCTCTTCCAAATCGATGTTCCAATATCTTTTTGCCATTTCTTCTCACACTTTAAAAAAAAAATAAGGGGGGGTACCCTAAAATAAAAAATTGTTCCAATGGAACCTTCTTTTCTACCGGGGATTGGCCATTTATACATGAGCCAAGCCATTCATTACTTTCTATTTATTATTATCTTTATTAGTATTAACAAATTACCAAATCAAATGACTACAGCAAACAACAAATAGTTAAGTTCAAAATATGAATCTGCTATTAGGAATCATTAAATCCTATAAAAGATCGTTCAGATGTATTATGTAAATTCTTTGAAATAGAAGAGTCAAACAATTCCCTGTGGTAGAAAAAAATATCTCTCATATCTCCCTTGAATAAAGAGAAATTCTTTGTTTTTTTTTCCAAAAGAATGTTGGTATGTTGCCGTGAACAATGCACCAATCTTTTGAATCCGGTCCCGGCAGGGATCACCCCCCCAAGAACAACGTTTTCTTTCAGGCCTTTCAACCAATCGATACGACCCCGAAGAGCAGCTTTTGCTAAAACTCGAGCAGTTTCTTGAAAACTTGCTTCGGATATAAAACTTTGAGTATTCAAAGACGCTCGAGTTATTCCTAATAAGATGACTCGATAACAGATCGCTTCTTCTAAAGCACGCCCTGTTCGTTCTGCTCGTAACAATCCAATCAGTTCTCCAGGTAAAAAAACATTAGACATTCCCTCTTCTGAAACCAAAACTTTTGATGTTATTTGACGTACAATAATTTCGATATGCCTATTATGGATCTGCACCCCCTGAGATCGATAAACCTTTTGAATCTTATTAACCAAAGAGATACGACTTTGCACTATAGTTAGCTCAGCACCAATCAAGAATCCCCAAGGAATTCCAAGAATTCTTGTTATACACTTGTTCCAACCCTTAATCCGCTTTTCTAAGTTCATCGATATTGAATCAATCGAACGGACTTCTAACACTTGTTCAACTTTTGGAAGACCTTGTGTTATATCACCGGATCTTGATTTTTCATATATAAATGTAACTAATGTATCCCCCTCGTAAAGAATTTCTCCGTAATGCCCATGAACCGTTGCTCCCGGAGTAGCTAAATAGGGCTTAGCTGATCTTATTACTACAGAATCAACTTGAACAATTAAAACTTGACCTGATTTTAGGTGAGGTCCTTTTTTGGCTATACATACATTTTCACAAATAAATTGTCCAAGACTAATTATTGTGGACGTTTCTTCACAATAATTATGATGATAATTTTCATGGAGAAAATACCAATTCAAATTGAATGGATTCAAAACAACGTTACTGTATGGATCGAGATTATAAATTCTCCCGCTTTCATCCATTAAATAATATTTAATTACTTGAAAAATATGTTTTAAGTTGTCAAGTTGCAAATATTTAATTACTGAGATCTGATTATGAGTTAGTAAAGGGAAAAATGAATAAAAATTCGCAATTTGAATGACTGTTCCTAATGGGCCCGGCGAATTTCTAATTGTAATTAGAGGATTTTTTTTAATTGATTGGTTTATCACATTGTGATATTTTACATGATTAAATGGACCCATTCTAAAACAATTAGATGATGATAAAATTAGCAAAGATTGGCATTCCTTATTTCTATTTAAAAACATACGAATAGTTTCGTGATTTTGTCTAGGTGATTGTTGAATACTGGCCTTGGAATAAATGGAATAAAACGGGTTAATGTGATCTGACCCATTATCAGAGATCAATCCCGAATCTGACGGATTACTCCTTTTTCTTATATATGAAATATGGGATTTCGCTAAGTGGATTCTTATGAAATCTCGAATCAAACCCTTTGTACTTACTTCAACAAAGAAAGCACAGACCTCCTCGAGGGAAGAATTTTTGTTGTCTTGGTCCCAATTCAACACTAAACAAGTTCGAACCAATTGAATACTTGTGTCAGAAATTCCTCGAGTTGGTTTTCCATTTCCATAAAGGATATAGTTGACAACTCGAAGTTGCATATTATCCTTTTCCTGAAAGAGATCCTGTGGGAAGAGTGTTGCTAAATTTATACTGTCCGCTATCTCATATGTGGCTACGGGTCGCACCAAAACAAAAAACTTTTTCTTGGTTGGTGTGATCCGTTGGACATAGATCCAATTTTGCAATTTTTTTGATTCCTTAGGGTTTGTTTTTCCTCTTCCTGGCGGTATCAAGATGCCACTGTGTCGGGATATCTTATCTGTCTTGCCCGGAAAATGGATATCCCCAGAAAATATTTTGAGTTCAATCCTTTTTTTTTTTCTCTCCACTCGGACCAATCCGCCGACTTGGCTTCTTATATTTAAAGTGATTCGTGTATCGACTCCAATGATACTATAGTTCTGTACCATTATGGAAGAAGATTCGGGTAAAATATGTACTTCCTCAGGAATGAAAAAAAATCGATCTATTTTCATTTGGTATTTTGTCTTAAATTTTTTGACTCCTCGATACTCAATCATATCCTCTTTTTGGATGATTGACTCCGGCTCTATAGTCCCATATTTAAGAATTCCGGAACTCTTTCTTTTGTATCTAGGATCATCAAAAAAAGCAAAAATACTATTTTTACGGAAAATACCATTTATAGGTATTTCAATCGAGATACCGGAATGCGGTATGAATTCTTTACCTTGTTCTTGAATCGATTGGAATGGAATGAGAAATCGATTTCTTCGTCTCTTTGCTAATAAATTCGAGTTCTCGTGAAAAATAGCAGAATATATGAGATTACAATGACTAGTACCTATGATTCCATTCAATTCTGAATAATTGGGAATCCCAGATTTTTTTTTATCAGAAAAATCCGAACTAAAAAATTTGTGGCTTACTTGATCATTATTCACTGAGAGGCTAGAAATAGACTTTCTTTCGACGGAAAGAAAGGGTATGCTCATTTGATCTTGATCTTTGTGGATCGAAAAAAGAATTAGACTAGATCCGCATGAACCTCCTGATAATATCCATAAATGACTTGTTTTTGGTAAGAGATGGACATTACTATATGTAAATTCGGGTGCATGATACACATCAGTACTCCAGTGCATTTCTCCCTCTGAGTCAGAATAAATATGTTTTCGAACCCTCTCTTTAAAAAGAAAAGTGTATGTTCCCTCGCGAATCTCAGCAATCACTTGTTCTGATTCCACATATTGATCATTTTGAACTAAAAGAAAACTTTTTGGTGGAATAGTCACACTATGTATAATATCTTCACTCTCAA